GCAAGTACTTTACAAGCATATGTTTAAAAATAGCATATTTCTTTTAGCTTCTTCATGCCTACGATAACTAGTTATTTCGGTTTTCTACTAGCGGCTTTAACTATAACCTCCGTTCTATTTATTGGTCTGAGTAAGATACGACTTATTTAAAATGAATTGAATGAGCAATTCAGAAAATAAAAATTTCTGCAGTATTCCATCTATTCTATAGGTGCAAATTTCCAATTCTGGGTCATTGAGATTCATGAGTAATACAGATTAATATTTAAGGATAGATATTACCTCTCTTTTTCTCTTTTCAAACAAAAAATGGAAATGATTGAAGTTTTTCTATTTGGAATCGTCTTAGGTCTAATTCCTATTACTTTGGCTGGGTTATTCGTAACTGCATATTTACAATATAGACGTGGTGATCAGCTGGACCTTTGATTAATTAAGGTCGATTTTTTTGATTGACCGCGTGCTCTTTCTTTACTTTAATCCCGAATCCCGAATCCCGAATCCCGAATCCCGAAAAGGTCAAATTGAGAGTCTGTTCCATTATTGACATGTAATTTTGACCTAACAAAACAAGAATGGAATCGCGCTCTGTAGGATTTGAACCTACGACATCGGGTTTTGGAGACCCACGTTCTACCGAACTGAACTAAGAGCGCTTTCTTACCACAATAAAAAATAAAAAACGAATGTCAGGAAATAGATTCTTTTTGTAGCTCCAACACATCTTGCATGCGCCTACATATGCTATCCTATATAGCAGGATATAAATAGCAGGATATAATGAAAGATCGTCTATATCCAATTTTGAATCGATCTCAATTGATCTCTCGTTACTGTTCCGAGGATAAGAAATAAGTAGGGATGACAGGATTTGAACCTGTGACATTTTGTACCCAAAACAAACACGCTACCAAGCTGCGCTACACCCCTTTCGATTGATTTACAGTGTCATTGTAGAGAATCCCCATTTTGTTTTCCATATCTTTATCTTTATTTCCAGAGAAAAATGATATTTCGATTTATTATTTGTCTTTGGTCTCATATCGGATAACATATAATAATAAACCGACACACGTATGAAATATATATGAAACCGCCTTCAAATTGCTGAATGTTCAGGCGGAAGAGACCTTCTTTTTTTTTCTTTTAAGATTTTAGATTTTAGAAAAGAAGAGGAAAATCTTAGCTACTAAATCCTTGTACATTTCCATTGGAATTAGGGAGTCCATGTACAAATACAGGTGGTTCCTAGTTACATATACATTTGATCATATAGCTATTTTGTTTATGTATTACAATAAAGCAGGAGGTTTTAAAATGCGAGATCTAAAAACATATCTCTCCGCGGCACCGGTACTAAGTACTTTATGGTTTGGGTCTTTAGCAGGTCTATTGATAGAGATTAATCGTTTTTTCCCAGATGCGTTGACATTCCCTTTTTTTTCATTCTAGTTATTTTATTGGTCTAACTGTTGGCAGAGGAGGGATTGAAGAAGATTAGAGATAGAACGCAATATCTGTGACTAGTCCTTCTCCCCTCCCTACTCTTTCTTCGAACAGTTAAGTGAATATAAAACCAAAAAGGGGGTTCATGGCCAGGGGTAAAGATACCCGAGTTAAAGTTATTTTGGAATGCACCGGGTGTGTTCGAACGGGTGTTAGTGTTAATAAGAAATCAAGAGGCATTTCCAGATATATTACTCAAAAAAATCGACACAATACACCCGGTCGATTGGAATTGAGAAAATTCTGTCCCTATTGTTACAAACATAGGATTCATGGGGAGATAAAGAAATAGATAGAATCGATCACCTGCGTGTCACTCCTTCAAGGAACCCGAAAAAAGAGATATTAACATTAACTATATCTTAGATAGTTAATAACACATAATTAATATAACATATATTAAAAAATTAAAAAAATGAATATATTAATAGCATAGAATATATAGAATCTCTAAAAAAAAAAAAAAAAAAACAAATTCTATTTCTTAATTCTAAATCATTTTAGATTTGATCAAACGAAATAGGATTTTTTGGATAAGGAATAAACAAAACATGCATAAATTCAAGCGACTTTTTCATAAATCCAAGCGTTCTTTGCGTAGGCGTTTGCCCCCGATCAAATCGGGGGATCGAATTGCTTATAGAAACATGAGTTTAATTAGTCGATTTATTAGTGAACAAGGAAAAATATTATCTAAACGGGTAAATCGATTGACCTTAAAACAACAACGATTAATTACTATTGCTATCAAACAAGCTCGTATTTTATCTTTGTTACCTTTTCTTAATAATGAAAAACAATTTGAAAAGGGCGAGTCGACTGCTAGAACTGCTGGTCTTAGAACCCGAAATCAAATCAATAGGCTTACTCTTAAATAGAATCAAACTCCCAATCCGAATTCAAATAAGGATTTCTTTTTTGTTTAAAATATAAAATACAGGTTCTAAGAAAAAAACGAATTGAATTGGGTAAGAACAAGGAATCAATCTTTTTTTATTGAACGTGTTTGCTCATTTTAACGACTGTATCCTATCCTATTCTATAATAAAAATTTCTACTCTACCTTCCCGGAGTTCATTATTCAGGGAACTCCATTTAAAGCATCTCGAGCGATTCCTTCCAATTGCCTTATTTTATTATTTCATTGGAAATCATATAAAGACTTTTTTTATTTAATATAGCCATTTGCGCAAGTATTTTACGATTAAGAAGCAACTGCCTCTTGTACAGACTGTGCATTAATATACTATAACTATAGGATACCCGCCTCTCGCGAATTACTGCATTTATTCGCGTGATCCACAAACGACGAAAATCTCTCTTTTGCCTATCTCTATCCCGATGAGCCGAAACCAAAGCTCGTATTTTCTGTTGAGTAATAGTTCGAGTAAGTCTTGAACGAGCCCCCCGAAAGCTTGAGGCAAATAAACGCATTTTTGTTCTACGGTTCCGAGCTATATATCCTCGTCTAATTCTGGTCATTGAATAAATGAAACGTTGAGGAATAACTGATCGATTTGCTTTCTTTCAGTTACTCTTTATTTTCTTTACTAGCCTATTAATTAACAAAACGGGTTCTCCCAATGTATAAGGTAAAAACTCCAATGGCTTTTGCTACAATAACCTTCCCAACCACGATTTTTTTCGAGGCATTGAGAAAATGCCTCGAAAAAAAAAAGCACAGTAAATATAAATGGATAACGAAATGGTGGGTTCCATCGTTTATATGGTTACTTCTTAAATTAAACGGTAAGGCCCTCTCTAAACACCGGAGCCGCTTTCTTCGTTCTTGATTTAATCAATATATTAACTTGTACAGTTCACACTCTTTGACTCTACCCATGGGATTATCCAGTAATAGACCTTTCACAAGTAGATCCACCCAATACAGTAACGGTATTTAATTATGAAGATTTGTTGGGTAGCTGACCGTCTGAGTCCGTTCTTGCAAGAGTCTGGGTATAATTTTTCTGCTTTTTAAATAAAATAAAAAAGAATTTCCCTGGATAATCAGTTGCTACCAATGGGTAATTCTTTTCATCTTAAATTGAAAAATTAAGGGGTGCACGCGTTTGTCCCAATGGAAACCAAAAATTTAGTCCACAATATACACAATAACAAGATATGGTAGATCTTTTTTTAGATCGTGAATGGAAGAACTCCATTCTATCCTATTCGTTGGTACTGTACCGATCACTGATACTGTAATTTTTTTTCTTTTGTCCCAGCCCAGGATCTGAACGAGTCGCACATACACCCGAATACATGTTCCTCTGCGCTGAGGGCATCCCCTAAGAGCGGGGGATTTCGTGACATTTTTTATTGGCTGCCTTGTATTCCTAATAAGTTGTTTAAGAGTTGGCATGGAAATCGTATCTGAATCGTATATCGAAAGGGGATGGTTTAGATTGATCCTAACCGGATGATTATGATTTCTTTTAATATAATATATTTTTATAAATCTAAATTTTACTAAATTTAATATACTAAATAGAAACTATTAAACTGTTAAATACTGTTAAATATTAAAATTTCAAAATTTTATTTTAAATGTGATTTATGTGAAATCTTTGCTATTTTTCAACCGCTACACGATCAACAATTCCATGAGCTTGGGCTTCTGTTGCTGACATAAAAGCATCCCTTTCCATGTCTTCGGATACCATCCATAAGGGTTTGCCCGTTCTTTGTACATAAACCCTTGTGATGGTTTCGCGCAGCTTCAGCAGTTCTTCCGCTTCCAGGACAAATTCTCCTACTTGGGCCATAAAAAAAGCACTAAAAGGCTGATGAATCATTACCCTGATGATAGAACATAATAAATAGTTATTCGATCTTTCATGATTAAAGAATAAGAAAAAACGATAGAATTGACCAACCGTACATGCATGGTTTGCACATTGCATACGGCTCTTTAATAGAATTTACTTTTACCTTCCATCAAAATCAAAGAAAAAAATCAGAAAATATAGAGTCTATCAGACGCAGATTGGTAAATGATCTAATAACCGCCCTTCCTTTTTTTTTAGGAGTTTAAAAAATACTATGACGGTTCCGTTGCTTTATATCTTTATTATTTTTTTTTATTTCATTTGTGATTCAGCAATCCCAAAGTTTATTTTTTTCGTATTCTTTTCTTTCCGAACATAGCCAAAACAGCCTTTCTTTGGGTTTGGGTGTGAAAAAAAAAAGGTTTGTGACACTGAAACAGGCCTCCGATAGATAAGAAAAAATCGGCAATACCTTTTTTCATACTACTCTTTCGATACATAATTTAATGATTTTTTAATTGTTTTTTGAAAAAACAAAACAATACAATTTTGTTTCTATCGAATTCTAAGTGCCATGCTATTATTACTGAAAAACATTTTATATGGTGAGGGCATAGTCTTTTTTCTCTAAAAAAAAAAAAAACTCATTGGCGCCAAGCGTGAGGGAATGCTAAACGTTTGGTAATTTTTCCTCCGACCAGGATAAAAGATCCCATTGAAGCGGCTAATCCCAGGCATATTGTCTGTACATCTGGTCGCACAAATTGCATAGTATCATAAAGAGCTATTCCAGGTATTACCCATCCGCCTGGAGAGTTGATAAACAAATAAAGATCTTTGGTATCACTCTCCATAGTTAGATATAATATAAGAGCAATAAGTTGATTAGCTAGATGGGTATTAATTATTTGGCCTAAAAAAAGCAATCTTTCTCGATAAAGTCGGTTGATTAGGATAAAATTCGATCCTTTAGGAACCGTACATGCATACTTTGATGCATACGGTTCCACAAAAATTGCGAAAACAAATAAGAATCAATGTGTAGATCCTAGCTCTCCTTCTTTTTTCCTAAGAGGCTCCTTCTCATTTTTCTATTCTAACGAATAAATCGAATAAATTTTTCTTCCATTTTTCAAGAAAAATGAGTTTTGGCCTGTTTACCTAAAAAAAGGGGCATTTACTAAACTTTTGAACTAACTTCTTTTTGATGTATTGTTTCATCGAGATTCAATCTAAATCACAATGTCATTCTCTTGTTCCTGAATGGTCCTCTTCAATTCTTTTAGGTTTATGCTCTACTCCGAGTAAAGATCCACCCGGTTTTTATTTGCACATATAGAGCAAAAGCCCCTACTACCACGTCTTTTTGCGAAGACTTCTTTTTTTTTTTTTCAATTCATTTCATGTCTTCCGTCAAATATTCGACGTATTGATCATATTAGTCACGTAATTTTGATTAACAGTTGTAAATTACTTTTAAATTACTTTAATGTAAATTACTTTAATTTAATAATTTAATAAAATTTAATAAAATTTAATAAATAAAAAAGTCAAATATGATACAAGTAGTAATCATAGATAATATATTACAAATTGGGTTTTTTATAAACGGAGCCTGGATACCGCATTTTTTTATTAGTCCAAACAAACAAGCCAACCATAAATTTGATTCTAATCGATAATATTAATCTGGATACCTCCCAACAAAAAAATCTTATTTTATTTCATTGCACTTCACGCTCAAAATTTTTGATGATTCGATCAATCCTTTTTGGGCGAAGCTGAAGGATATCTCAATCGGGGGAGAAAACGGGGAAATCCCATATGACCCACTATATCTGACAAGTCGCACTATATGTCAACCCAGGATGAAGCGTTTTCCCCAGGATTTCGAAAGGGTATTCTTGGAACACCAATAGGCATAAAATGAAAGAAACAATTAAGTACTATATCTCAATCTCACTTTAATGTGGAATCGTAATAATGGTTTTTTTTTTTATTGTCTTTTCTCCTATATTTTAGCCATAGATTAGATAAATTTATTTATAAATTTATAAATAAACTCAAGGAAGACAGAATGAATAAAATAACAGAAATTGAGGCACTTTGAAAGATAAAGGAATACGACCATATAAAATGATATCAACCCCCCATTGCGTATTGGTACTTATCGGGTATAAAATAGATTTGCTTCTCTTTGTTCCTACGAACAAAATTAGAATTGTTCCTTTATTATTACTACTTTTTTATTATTACTACTTTATTATTACTAAAAGACTGGAACAAAGATTAATACTTTCTCTCAGATAATGCACTGAAAGGGAGAGGTCCATAGTATAGTTTTCCAATGCAATAAAGTCACATAGTGTCTATTTTTTGTTGATAAAGGGGTATTTTTTCCATGGGTTTGCCTTGGTATCGTGTTCATACCGTCGTATTGAATGATCCCGGTCGTTTGCTGGCTGTCCATATAATGCATACGGCTCTGGTTGCTGGTTGGGCTGGTTCGATGGCTCTATATGAATTAGCAGTTTTTGATCCCTCTGACCCTGTTCTCGACCCAATGTGGAGACAAGGTATGTTCGTTATACCCTTTATGACTCGTTTAGGAATAACCGATTCATGGGGCGGTTGGACTATCACAGGCGGGACTATAACGAATCCGGGTATTTGGAGTTACGAAGGTGTGGCCGGGGCACATATTGTGTTTTCTGGATTGTGCTTCTTGGCAGCTATCTGGCATTGGGTGTATTGGGATCTAGAAATATTTACTGATGAACGTACAGGAAAACCTTCTTTGGATTTGCCCAAGATCTTCGGAATTCATTTATTTCTCTCAGGAGTGGCTTGCTTTGGGTTTGGCGCATTCCATGTAACAGGATTGTACGGTCCTGGAATCTGGGTGTCCGATCCTTATGGACTAACCGGAAAGGTCCAATCTGTAAATCCAGCGTGGGGTGTGGAAGGTTTTGATCCTTTTGCTCCGGGAGGAATAGCCTCTCATCATATTGCAGCAGGGACATTGGGCATATTAGCAGGACTATTTCATCTTAGTGTCCGTCCGCCACAACGTCTATACAAAGGATTGCGTATGGGAAATATTGAAACCGTCCTTTCCAGTAGTATTGCTGCTGTCTTTTTTGCGGCTTTTGTTGTTGCTGGAACTATGTGGTATGGTTCAGCAACTACTCCGATTGAATTATTTGGTCCCACTCGTTATCAATGGGATCAGGGATATTTCCAGCAAGAAATATATCGAAGAGTTGTTGCTGGGCTAGCCGAGAATCAAAGTTTATCCGAAGCTTGGTCTAAAATTCCTGAAAAATTAGCTTTTTATGATTACATTGGGAATAATCCGGCAAAAGGGGGGTTGTTCAGAGCGGGTTCGATGGATAACGGGGATGGAATCGCTGTTGGGTGGTTAGGGCATCCTGTCTTTAGAGATAAAGAAGGCCGTGAACTTTTTGTGCGTCGTATGCCTACTTTTTTTGAAACATTTCCAGTTGTTTTGGTAGACGGTGACGGAATTGTTAGAGCCGATGTTCCTTTTCGAAGGGCGGAATCGAAGTATAGTGTCGAGCAAGTAGGTGTAACTGTTGAGTTCTATGGCGGCGAACTCAATGGCGTCAGCTATAGTGATCCCGCTACTGTTAAAAAATATGCTAGACGTGCTCAATTGGGTGAAATCTTTGAATTAGATCGTGCTACTTTGAAATCCGATGGTGTTTTTCGTAGTAGTCCAAGGGGTTGGTTTACTTTTGGACATGCTTCATTTGCTCTGCTCTTCTTCTTTGGGCACATTTGGCATGGCGCTAGAACCCTGTTCAGAGATGTTTTTGCTGGTATTGATCCAGATTTGGACGCTCAAGTAGAATTTGGAGCATTCCAAAAACTAGGGGATCCAACTACAAAAAGACAAGTAGTTTGATACAACATTGCTCCCTTATCCATTTTTTGACATGGGTTACCGGAGAAATTTTGATCTGAATCGCCGACTTGTCTTTGAGTCTTGCTCCTTCTTTAATCCATTAATCCAGGAGATGGCTCCAAATAATGTAAACAGGTACGGAAGCTATAATTGTAAACCACAATCAAATCTATGGAAGCATTGGTTTATACATTCCTCTTAGTCTCGACTCTAGGGATCATTTTTTTCGCTATCTTTTTTCGAGAACCACCTAAAGTTCCAACTAAAAAGATGAAATGATTTTTCATTATCTCGCTTGAAGTAATGAGCCTCCCAATATTGGGAGACTCATTACTTCAACTAGTCCCCGTGTTCCTCGAATGGATCTCTTAGTTGTTGAGAAGGTTGCCCAAAAGCAGTATATAAGGCATACCCAGTAAAACTTACAAGTAAACCAGATATAAAGATGGCAACTAGGGTTGCTATTTCCATTATTATATAATTTATAATTTCAAGACCACAACGGATCTATGAGATAAGATTACTTATTTACAATGAAATTGTATACAAAGTCAACAGATCTCAATGAATACAAAATAGGATTTATGGTTACACAAAGCGTTGAGGGTAGTTCTAGATCTCGTCCAAAACGAACTGGTGTAGGGGGGTTATTGAAACCATTGAATTCGGAATATGGTAAAGTAGCTCCTGGATGGGGAACTACTCCATTGATGGGAGTCACAATGGCCTTATTTGCAATATTTCTATCTATTATTTTAGAGATTTATAATTCTTCCGTTTTACTAGACGGAATTTCAATGAATTAGATTTCTCAGAATCACTAAGTCCTAGCTTTGCTTTGCTTTTCACTCTAAAGCAAAGCGTTTAGGCTTGTATTTTGGGTCCGTTTTGGCAGTTCGACCGCGGAATTTCTTTGTTTCTCTATTTCCGGAATATGAGTGTGTGACTTGTTAGAATTGATCCTATTGATAGTACAGAGAACAAGTCTGTCATCTTGGTAGAGATGCTTTCCCTCGTCAGATATTCATTCTAGTATCTGGAGCACGAAATAGATGAAATAGATTACGAAGTATTAGAACTATGATTCATACTTAATATTCAGACCTCGTGGCCGGACTCCAAAAAATATTTCAAACTCCTGTTCATGCTTATTTTGATCACAGGGCAAGTGTTTTTTTTTTATTATGTCTATTCCTATTCATTGAATAAGTGATGATACAATGGTTCTTACTCAGAGAATTGTTGGACTTAGCTTGAAAGTTTTATCGAATCATCGTGGTTCTAGTATGAATCTGGGGTTTCAATCGGTTCATGGGGTCTTAACAAGAAAATTCCTATCAAGCACTAAAAAATAAAGTAAACCCATATTACAAACAAAAATAATAAATCAACGAAAGTCAATAGGTAAATAGAAGATTCAAGAGGCCTGTAACGATCAACATCAAGACGAATGCGCCAACTTGATATTTTGGCATTATAACCACAAAAAATAGTTTCAAGAATAGTTTAATAGTTTTCGGATTTTTTTGATTTTCGTTCTTTTGTATCTTCTGAGAAGATTGAATCATAGGATTAAGATCTTTCTTTACTATTACACATATTTGTTTCCACCAGTATTTTTGTCTTTCTGTTTGAGCTGTACGAGATGAAAGCCTCATTTACGGTTCGTGGAGGGGGAGTCCCCTTGGGTTACCTATCTCAATAAAGTCTATGATTGGTTCGAAGAACGTCTTGAGATTCAGGCGATTGCAGATGATATAACTAGTAAATACGTTCCTCCTCATGTCAACATATT